GTTATTGTAGCTTATTTTTTTTAAAGCACGGCACTGAAGATGCCGAGATGGGTTTTAAAATACACCCCAAAAACATAGAGTTTTGGTCCTAAACTTGCCGTTGTTTTTTATCAAAATTACACATGCAAGCCTCCACACACCAGTGAGAATGCCCACACATCCCTAAACAGTTTAACGGAGCAGGCATCAGGAACACCCACTATAGCCGACAACGCCTTGCTATGCCACACCCCCACGGGCTTACAGCAGTGATTAACATTAAGGAATAAGCGTAAAGCTTGACTTAGCTATGATTATTAAGGGTCGGTTAATTTCGTGCCAGCCACCGCGGTTATACGAAAGACCCAAAACAACAGCCCCCGGCGTAAAGCGTGGCTAGAGACAGTTAAATTTTTAATGAAAAACCATCGCCCAGCCGTAAAACGCCCCTGCGAATCGGAAACCCATCAACAAAATGCCCTTAAACAAAAAACTACTTAACCCCACGAAAGCTAAGAAACAAACTGGGATTAGATACCCCACTATGCTTAGCCGTTAACTAAGGTAGTATAAACACAGCACTACCCGCCAGAGAACTACAAGTGAAAAACTTAAAACTCCAAGGACTTGGCGGTGCTCCACACCAGCCTAGAGGAGCCTGTCCTATAATCGATAACCCACGTTCCACCTTACCATCTTTTGCCCTCAGCCTATATACCGCCGTCGTCAGCCTACCTTCTGAAAGAAGCAAAGTAGGCAAAATAGTCACTGACTAACACGTCAGGTCAAGGTGTAGCACATAAGATGGAAGAGATGGGCTACATTTTCTACCACAGAAAACACGAACAGCCCGATGAAACCCGAGCTTAAAGGCGGATTTAGAAGTAAGACAAACAAGAAGCCTTGTCTTAAACCCGCTCTGGAGCGCGCACACACCGCCCCGTCACCCTCATCACAAACATCAGACAATAAAATATAAAACTAGACAAAACTAGATGAGGCAAGTCGTAACATGGTAAGCGCACTGGAAAGTGCGCTTGGAGTCAAATAGTAGCTTAACACAAAGCATTCAGCTTACAATTGAATAATGTTAGTAAAAACCTAACCTTTTTGAGCTAAACTTTAGCCCAACCACCCACACAAACAACACATGCCCACAAAACAAACCATTTGCAAACACTAGTATATGCGATAGAACATACCACCATTGGCGCAATAGAAAAAGTACCGCAAGGGAACATTGAAAGAGTAATGAAAATCTTAAGCAAAGCAAAGCAAAGACTAACCCTTGTACCTTTCGCATCATGGTTTAGCCAGAAGACACAGACAAAGAGAACTTTAGCCTGTCCCCCCGAAACCGGGTGAGCTACTACTTGGCAACCAATAGGGTGAACCCGTCTCTGTAGCAAAAGAGTGGGATGACCTTGTAGTAGTGGTAAAAAGCCTAACGAACCCGGTGATAGCTGGTTGCTCAATAAAAGAATTTAAGTTCAACTTTAGGCTAAACAGACCTAACATAGTCTACCCTACAACCTAAAAGATATTCAATGAAGGTACAGCTCCATTGAAACAGGATACAACCTGAACTAGCGGACCAGTAAAAACTATTAAACCAGTGGGCCTTAAAGCCGCCACCAGTAAATAAAGCGTCACAGCACACATAATAAAAATACCAAGAGCAAATACAAGCCCCTAAACGCACATCGAGCCACACTATATTAATAGACGCACTAATGCTAAAACTAGTAACAAGAACACCTTCTCCTAGCATACCCCTGACTCGGCAATAGAAAATCTACCGAACATTAACAGACCAAAAAAGGAAGAACACCTATAAGCTAAGCCTGTAACCCAGACTGTCAAACCAACACCGGTATGCCACAAGGAAAGATTTAAAGTCGCATAAGGAACTCAGCAAAAACTTGTCCCAACTGTTTACCAAAAACATAGCCTTTAGCAAAACAAGTATTAAAGGTCCCGCCTGCCCAGTGATTTATTTAAACGGCCGCGGTATTCTAACCGTGCAAAGGTAGCGTAATCACTTGTCTTCTAAATAAAGACCAGTATGAACGGCTAAATGAGGACAAACCTGTCTCTTGCAACCAATCAGTGAAACTGATCTCCCGGTCCAAAAGCCGGGATGACCCCATAAGACGAGAAGACCCTGTGGAGCTTTAAACAAACCACTACGCATCACACTAAGCCGCAATTAGTGGGGAGTTTTAAGTTGGGGCGACTTCGGAACCAAAGAAAACTTCCGAGCACAGAACCACCCATTCTTACTAAGACCAACAAGTCAAAGTCTAAACATGACCCAGTAATACTGATCAACGAACCAAGTTACCCCAGGGATAACAGCGCCATCTTCTTCAAGAGTTCATATCGACAAGAAGGTTTACGACCTCGATGTTGGATCAGGACACCCAAATGGTGCAGCCGCTATTAAAGGTTCGTTTGTTCAACGATTAATAGTCCTACGTGATCTGAGTTCAGACCGGAGTAATCCAGGTCGGTTTCTATCTATGAAGCCCCTTCTTCAGTACGAAAGGACAAAGAAGAGAGGACCAATACTACAAGCACGTCCCAAACCACTGACTGAACAAAACTAAAGTCAAACAGCTACTACCACGACCAAAGATCGTGGTCTTATTAGGGTGGCAGAGCCAGGTATATGCAAAAGGCCTAAAACCTTTACCTCAGACGTTCAAATCCTCTCCCTAATCATGCACTCATTCTTCACATATATTATTAATCCACTACTTTTTATTGTCCCAGTTTTAGTAGCCGTAGCTTTTCTAACACTCCTAGAACGAAAGATTCTCGGCTACATACAACTCCGCAAAGGCCCAAATATTGTCGGCCCATACGGCTTACTACAACCAATCGCAGACGGCGTAAAACTATTTATTAAAGAACCAGTACGCCCCTCATCCTCATCCCCAGCACTATTCATTATTACACCAACACTAGCCCTATTCCTAGCCCTCATAATCTGAACCCCCCTTCCAATACCAATAACACTTGCAGATATAAACCTCGGCCTCCTCTTTATATTAGCCCTTTCAAGCATGGCCGTATACTCAATTTTATGATCAGGCTGAGCATCAAACTCAAAATACCCCCTAATCGGGGCCCTACGGGCCGTAGCACAAACTATCTCCTACGAAGTAACCCTAGGAGTCATTTTACTTACCCTTATTGTTCTTACAGGGAACTTCACCCTACACACACTATCAACTACACAAGAACACACCTGACTCTTTTTATGCTCCTGACCACTAATAATAATATGATTTATTTCAACACTATCTGAAACTAACCGAGCACCATTTGACCTAACCGAGGGGGAGTCAAAATTAGTCTCAGGCTTTAACGTTGAATACGCAGCAGGCCCATTTGCTCTCTTCTTCCTAGCAGAGTACGCAAACATCCTCATAATAAACACCCTCACATGCATCCTATTTTTTAATCCCGGGGCAATAACACACCCAGATATATTTCCAATCAACCTCATACTAAAAGCCTCAACACTCACAATTTTATTCTTATGAACTCGAGCCTCCTACCCCCGCTTCCGATACGACCAGCTCATGCACCTACTATGAAAGAACTTCCTCCCCCTCACACTCGCCCTATTCTTATGACACATCTCTTTCCCAACAACACTCTCCGGACTCCCACCACAATAATCAAGGAAACGTGCCCGAAATTAAGGGTTACTTTGATAGAGTAAAACACAGAGGTTAAAACCCTCTCGTCTCCCCATATTAGAAAAACAGGACCTGAACCTGCACTCAAGAGCCCAAAACCCTTTGTACTTCCACTATACTATTTTCTAGTAAAGTCAGCTAATTAAGCTTTCGGGCCCATACCCCGAAAATGTTGGTTTAAACCCCTCCTCTACTAATGAACCCAATCATATTATCAATCATCCTTTCAAGCCTAGCCCTAGGCACCATTATTACCATATCCAGCCACCACTGACTATTAGCCTGAATCGGGCTCGAATTAAACACACTAGCAATTATCCCCATCCTCGCTAAACAACATCACCCACGCGCAACAGAAGCCGCAACAAAATATTTTCTCACACAAGCTGCTGCCTCTGCCACACTACTATTCTCTAGCACCATCAATGCTTGATCAACAGGAACCTGAGATATCATACAACTAACAAACCAACCCGCATGTGTCATACTAACAATAGCCCTCTCAATAAAACTTGGGCTCGCCCCACTTCACTTCTGACTACCAGAGGTACTACAAGGCACCCCATTAAAAACAGCACTAATTGTTGTAACATGACAAAAACTAGCCCCACTAGCACTGCTCTACCTAACACAAAACTCGCTATCCACACCAACCCTCTTGGCAATGGGACTACTATCCACCTTAACAGGCGGTTGAGGCGGGTTGAACCAAACTCAAACACGAAAAATCATGGCCTTTTCATCGATCGCCCACCTCGGATGAATAGCAGCAATTCTAACACTAGCCCCAAACATCATACTGCTGAACCTAGTACTCTACATCCTAATAACCACATCAACCTTTCTATCACTTATATATGCCTCAGCCAAAACAATTCAAGACCTAACAACAACATGAATAATTTCACCCACAATATCAGCCTTCATACTCATACTACTTATATCATTAGGCGGCCTACCCCCTCTTACCGGGTTCATGCCAAAATGACTGATCCTACAAGAACTTACAACACACAATCTTTGCACAACCGCAACAATAATAGCACTATCCGCTCTACTAAGTCTATTCTTCTACCTACGACTATCATATATTTCAACCCTAACCCTAGCCCAAAACTCACCACAAAACGCACACAAGTGACGATTTCAACCTAACACAAAAGTTAACCCCACAACTACCATAATTATACTATCAACCCTTCTCCTACCCATTACACCAATATTTATTTAGAAACTTAGGTTAAATTTCAAACCAGGAGCCTTCAAAGCCCCAAATAAGAGTTAAACTCTCCTAGTTTCTGAAGGCTTGTAAAACTCTAATCTACATCTCCTGAATGCAACTCAAACACTTTAATTAAGCTAAAGCCTCCTAGATAGACGGGCCTCGATCCCGTAAAATTTTAGTTAACAGCTAAATACCCAAGCCAGCGGGCCTCTATCCGCGCTTCTTCTGTTAGAAGAAGAAGCCCCGGAACACCTTTAGGGTTCTTCTCAAGATTTGCACTCTTGCGTGGAAACACCACAGGGCTTGGTAGGAGCGGGTTTAACTCCGCCTGTGCAGGGCTACAACCTGCCGCCTATCCCTCGGCCATCCTACCTGTGACTATTAATCGTTGATTTTTCTCAACCAACCATAAAGATATCGGCACCCTGTATTTGATTTTCGGTGCCTGAGCAGGAATAGTGGGCACTGCCCTTAGCTTACTAATTCGCGCTGAGCTAAGTCAACCGGGAACTTTACTAGGTGACGACCAAATTTATAACGTAATTGTTACCGCACACGCATTTGTAATAATTTTCTTCATAGTAATGCCAGTTATAATCGGAGGTTTTGGAAACTGATTGGTCCCCCTAATAATCGGGGCCCCTGATATAGCATTCCCCCGGATAAACAACATGAGCTTCTGATTATTACCCCCATCATTCCTCTTACTTCTCGCATCCTCTGGTGTAGAAGCTGGTGCGGGTACCGGGTGAACAGTCTACCCACCACTAGCCGGAAACCTGGCCCATGCAGGAGCCTCAGTTGACTTAACTATTTTTTCACTCCACCTTGCTGGGGTCTCATCAATTCTTGGCGCTATTAACTTCATTACAACTTGCATTAATATGAAGCCCCCCACTATAACACAGTACCAAACACCCCTGTTTGTATGATCAGTGTTAATTACAGCCGTACTCCTACTTCTGTCCCTGCCCGTTCTTGCTGCCGGTATCACAATACTACTAACGGACCGAAATTTAAACACCTCATTCTTTGACCCTGCCGGAGGGGGAGACCCCGTATTATACCAACACCTATTTTGATTTTTCGGACACCCAGAAGTCTATATTCTAATCCTACCCGGCTTTGGGATAATTTCGCACATTGTAACCTATTATGCAGGTAAAAAAGAACCTTTTGGCTACATGGGCATAGTCTGAGCAATAATGTCAATCGGTTTTCTTGGCTTTATTGTATGAGCACACCACATATTCACAGTAGGCATAGACGTAGACACCCGAGCATATTTTACATCCGCTACCATAATTATTGCCATTCCAACAGGCGTAAAAGTCTTCAGTTGACTAGCAACACTACACGGGGGCATAATTAAATGAGACGCCGCAATACTGTGAGCCCTCGGCTTTATTTTTTTATTCACTGTCGGAGGTCTAACCGGAATTGTCCTTGCAAACTCATCACTAGACATTGTACTACACGATACCTACTACGTAGTAGCCCACTTCCACTACGTACTATCAATGGGCGCTGTATTTGCAATTATGGGCGGATTCGTGCACTGGTTCCCACTATTTTCAGGATATACGCTTCACCAAACTTGAACAAAGACCCACTTCGGCGTCATATTTGCTGGAGTAAATCTTACATTCTTCCCACAACATTTCCTAGGCCTATCTGGAATACCACGACGCTATTCGGACTACCCCGACGCTTACACAGTCTGAAACACAACATCATCAATCGGATCCCTAATTTCCCTGGTCGCAGTAATCATGATAATATTTATTATCTGAGAAGCCTTTGCAGCGAAACGAGAGGTAATAACCCTAGAACTAACAAGCACCAACCTAGAATGACTACACGGCTGCCCACCCCCATACCACACCTACGAAGAACCGACCTACGTCCAAGCAAACTCAAGAAAGGGGGGAATCGAACCGCCTATTGCCGGTTTCAAGCCAGCCACATAGCCATAATGCTTCTTTCTCCATAAGACCCTAGTAAATTAATTATATAGCCTTGTCAGAGCTAAGTAACAGGATCACACCTGTGGGTCTTACATGGCACACCCATCCCAACTAGGTTTTCAAGATGCAGCCTCCCCAATCATAGAAGAACTTCTACACTTTCACGACCACGCCATTATAATTGTCTTTCTTATTAGTGCCTTAGTCCTGTATATTATTTCCCTAATAATATCAACAAAATTAACCCATACTAACACAATAGACGCCCAAGAAGTCGAGATAATCTGAACCATTCTACCCGCCATTATCTTAATCTTAATTGCCCTACCATCCCTGCGCATTCTATATCTTATAGACGAAATCAACAACCCCCATCTCACAATTAAAGCCCTTGGCCACCAATGATACTGAAGCTACGAATACACAGACTACGAAGACCTTATATTTGACTCGTACATGATCCCAACGCAGGACCTACAACAGGGGTCTTTCCGCCTATTAGAAGTAGACCACCGCATGGTAGTACCAATAGAATCCCCCATCCGAATACTCATCTCAGCAGAAGACGTACTTCATTCCTGAGCCGTACCCGCCCTCGGAATTAAAACTGACGCTATCCCGGGACGACTAAACCAAACAACCTTTATCACCTCACACCCAGGACTATTCTACGGGCAATGCTCAGAGATCTGCGGTTCAAATCACAGCTTCATACCAATTGTGGTCGAAGCAGTACCGCTAAAACACTTTGAAGACTGATCTACTACTATACTAACAGCCTCTCCAAGAAGCTTTTACAGCACTAGCCTTTTAAGCTAGAGAAGGGGACTAAAACCCCCCTTGGTGAATGCCACAACTAAACCCTGCCCCTTGGTTTCTAACCCTACTACTAGCATGAACACTAATCTTATTAATTTTCAAAACTAAAATTCTATCTTCAGCCTCTTACAGTACCCCAACACCCAAAGACCCCTCAACCCATCATACAACCCCATGAAACTGACCATGAACTTAAACTTCTTCGACCAGTTCTTAAGCCCACAACTACTAGGAGTCCCACTAATTCTACTAGCAATAATCATCCCACCAACATTAATCTTTACAACAACAAACCGCCTCGTCCCAAACCGCTTAATTATCCTCCAATCTTGAATAGTCTTTATATTCACAAAACAACTCATAACCCCACTAAATAAGCCCGGCCATAAATGAGCCGCAATTCTATTATCATTAATACTATTTCTTCTATCTTTAAATATATTAGGACTACTCCCATACACATTCACACCAACAACCCAACTATCAATAAACATAGGACTAGCAGTGCCACTATGACTTGCCACCGTATTAATCGGACTACGAAACCAGCCTACAATTTCACTAGGGCATCTGCTACCAGAGGGCACACCCACGCCACTCATCCCAATCTTAATTATTATCGAAACAATTAGCCTCTTTATTCGCCCACTTGCACTTGGGGTCCGACTGACAGCAAATTTAACAGCAGGACACCTTTTAATTCAACTCATTTCAACTGCCACCTTTGTTCTCCTCCCCACCATAACTACAACAGCAGCACTAACTTTTATTGTCCTACTATTGCTAACCGGCCTAGAAGTTGCCGTTGCTATAATCCAAGCATACGTATTCACCCTCCTACTAAGCCTTTACCTACAAGAAAACGTCTAATGACACACCAAGCACATGCCTACCACATAGTAGACCCAAGCCCATGACCACTAACAGGCGCAATTGCAGCCCTCTTAATAACATCCGGCCTAGCAATTTGATTTCATTTCAACAACATACTTTTAATAAATATTGGACTAGTAGTACTTCTATTAACAATGTACCAATGATGGCGTGATATTACCCGAGAAGGCACATTTCAAGGCCATCACACAACGTTAGTCCAAAAGGGATTACGCTATGGTATAATCCTATTTATCACATCCGAAGTGTTCTTCTTTATTGGGTTCTTTTGAGCTTTCTACCACTCTAGCCTAGCCCCAACCCCAGAGCTCGGAGGACATTGACCCCCAAGTGGTATTCACCCACTAAACCCGTTTGAAGTACCATTATTAAACACCGCAGTACTACTTGCCTCAGGCGTAACCGTAACATGAGCCCATCACTCCATTATAGAAGGCACACGAAAAGAGGCCGTACAAGCACTAGCACTAACTATCATCCTAGGCCTATACTTTACCGCACTACAAGCCATAGAATACTACGAAGCCCCTTTTGCAATCTCAGACAGCGTCTATGGTTCAACATTCTTTGTCGCCACCGGCTTCCACGGCCTACACGTAATTATTGGCTCAACCTTCCTAATTGTATGCCTAATACGACAAGTACTGTACCACTTCACAACAAACCACCACTTTGGGTTCGAAGCCGCCGCCTGATATTGGCACTTTGTAGATGTTGTATGGTTATTCCTATATGTATCAATCTACTGATGAGGTTCATATTCTTCTAGTATCAATCAGTACAAGTGACTTCCAATCACTAAGCCTCAGTTAAGCCCTGAGGAAGAATAATGAGCATAACCTCAATATTCATTGTTACCACCACTATTGCCATCTTACTTGTTACCATTAGCTTCTGGCTGCCACAAACAGTGCCAGACACAGAAAAACTGTCACCCTATGAATGCGGATTTGACCCACTAGGCTCTGCCCGCCTGCCCTTTTCACTCCGGTTTTTTCTCGTAGCAATCCTATTCCTATTATTCGACCTAGAAATCGCCTTACTTTTGCCAGCCCCATGAGCAATTAACTCTACTTGTCCAACACTAACAACAATATGAACAAGCACCATTATCATCCTACTAACCCTAGGCCTCATTTATGAGTGACTAGCAGGGGGACTAGAATGAGCAGAATTAGCAGCTAGTTTAACTAAATAACTAATTTCGGCTTAGTCGTTCCGGGTTTTAGCCCCGGGTTGCTCAATGACCACACCATATTTTACATTCAGTACCGCATTTATGCTGGGGATCATGGGTCTCTCGCTTCACCGCACTCATCTTGTCTCTGCCTTACTATGCATCGAAGCTATAATATTAGCCCTATTCACAGCCCTGACAATGCTTTCCTCAACCCTTCAACTACCCTCCACAACCATAATCCCAATTCTACTACTAACATTCTCTGCCTGCGAAGCAAGCACAGGCCTAGCCCTACTGGTGGCAACATCACGAACCCACGGAGCAGATCACTTACAGAACCTAAACCTCCTACAATGTTAAAAATCTTACTACCAACAGCCCTGCTTATTCCAACAGCACTCTTATCTAAGCCAAATAAGCTATTTTTAACGTACACCACCAACTCAATAATCCTAGCAATAATTAGCCTAACATGACTAAAACACCCAATAGACCAGAATACATCCTTCGCCTCCCAACACTTTAACATTGACATGATCTCCGCCCCATTGATAGTACTGTCTTGCTGACTCCTTCCACTAATAGCAATAGCAAGCCAAAACCACCTACAACACGAACCAACCAACCATAAACGAACATTCTTAGTAACTCTCACAACACTTCAAATAGCCCTACTACTCACCTTCTCAGCAACAGAGTTCACAATATTCTACATTATATTTGAAACAACACTAATTCCCACGCTCATCATTATTACACGCTGAGGCAACCAAGCTGAACGGCTTTCAGCTGGAATCTATTTCCTATTTTACACTCTAGCCGGTTCCCTCCCCTTGCTAGTCGCCATTCTCTACTTAAACACCAAGTACCTAAACATATCCCTCCCAATCCTACACACCTTACAACCGGAAATCAAATACTCATGAACAAATAACACATTATGATTAGCCTGCCTACTAGCCTTTTTAGTCAAAATACCTCTCTACGGACTCCATCTTTGACTACCAAAAGCCCATGTAGAGGCCCCAATCGCTGGCTCCATAGTCCTAGCAGCAATTCTTTTAAAACTAGGCGGATACGGCATCATTCGCATCACCCCAATCCTTAATCCTCTATCCACACAAATATCCTACCCATTTATTATCCTATCCATATGAGGCATTATTATAACCAGCTCAATCTGCCTGCGACAAACAGACCTAAAATCACTAATCGCCTATTCCTCAGTAAGCCACATAGGCTTAGTAATTGCAGCATCTCTAATTCAAACCCCATGAAGCTTAACAGGCGCAATCGCTCTAATAATTGCCCATGGACTAACATCTTCAATACTTTTCTGCCTAGCAAACACAAACTATGAGCGAACACACAGCCGAACACTACTACTAGCACGAGGACTACAACTTATCCTCCCCCTTATAACAGCATGGTGGCTTCTAGCTAACCTAACGAACATAGCCCTCCCACCAACAATTAACTTAACAGGTGAACTACTAATTATAGCCTCAATATTTAACTGATCTTCACCAACCATTATTATAACAGGGCTGGGTACGCTACTAACAGCCGCATACTCCCTACACATATTTCTAACAACACAACGAGGCAAACTCCCAACACACATACTTCGAATAGAACCAACCCATACTCGAGAACACCTATTAATGACCTTGCACACCCTACCCATACTACTCCTGCTAGCTAATCCAGTACCTATTCTCGGCCTATTTTCGTGTCAATATAGTTTAATAAAAACATTAGGGTGTGGACCTAAAAAAAGAAGTTCGACCCTTCTTCTTGACCGAGGGGTGTTCAGCACATAAAGAACTGCTAATTCTTAACCCTAGGGTTAAACTCCCTAGACCCCTCACTTTCAAAGGATAAAAGTCAATCCATTGGTCTTAGGCGCCAAACCTCTTGGTGCAACTCCAAGTGAAAGTACATGTGTAATTTTACTCAAACCCTAAACACCGCCATCCTTATCCTTTTACTAGCGCCAATCATAATAACACTAAACCCCCTACCAATAAAACCAAAGTGAAACCTAACACATGTAAAAACAGCAGTACAAATAGCCTGTTTACTAAGTGCAGCCCCACTTGCCACATTCATTAACTACGGCACAGAATCAACAGTCACAAATCTGCACTGAATCAACATTATACACTTCAATATTAACATTAGCTTTATATTAGACACTTACTCAACAATATTTGTACCGATTGCACTATTTGTTACCTGATCAATTATAGAGTTTGCCTCATGATATATGGCCTCTGACCCAAACATCAACCGGTTCTTTAAGTATCTTCTACTCTTCCTTCTAGCCATATTAACACTGGTAACCGCCAACAACATATACCAATTTTTCATCGGGTGGGAGGGCGTAGGAATTATATCTTTCTTATTAATCGGCTGATGATTCTCCCGCTCTGACGCCAACACATCGGCCTTACAAGCAGTCATCTACAACCGAATTGGGGACATTGGTCTAATTTTATCTATATCATGACTAGCTATAAATGCCACAACCTGAGAAATCCAGCAACTCTTCACCCACCCAAATAGCACAACACTTCTTCCACTACTAGGGCTAATCCTAGCAGCAACAGGGAAGTCCGCCCAATTTGGCCTCCATCCCTGATTACCCGCCGCAATAGAAGGCCCAACCCCCGTATCCGCCCTCCTCCATTCAAGCACCATAGTAGTTGCCGGTATTTTCCTATTAGTTCGAATACACCCCCTCTTAGAAACAAGCCCCGCTGCTCTAACAGCCTGTCTCTGTCTCGGCTCTATAACCACACTATTCACCGCAATCTGCGCCCTAACACAAAACGACATTAAAAAAATCATCGCATTCTCCACATCCAGCCAACTAGGACTAATGATAGTAACAATCGGACTAAATCAGCCACAACTAGCATTTCTTCACATTTCAACACATGCGTTCTTTAAAGCTATATTATTCCTATGCTCCGGCTCAATTATTCATAGCCTCTCAGACGAACAAGATATTCGAAAAATAGGGGGCGTACAAAAAGCCCTTCCAACCACCTCATCCTGCCTATCAATTGGAAGTCTAGCCCTCGTCGGAACCCCCTTTTTAGCGGGATTTTACTCAAAAGACACTATTATTGAGACAATAAACACCTCCCATCTAAACGCCTGAGCCCTTACAATAACACTAGTAGCAACCGCCATAACTGCCGCTTATAGCCTACGACTCATCTTTTACGTGCAATCTAACACAACACGAAGCCACTCAGTAGTAATCATGAGTGAGAGTGACAAAACAATAATTAACCCAATTATTCGCCTCGCACTAGGAAGTATCGCTGCCGGTCTATTAATTACCTCAACAATACTTCCAACCAAAACAACAATTATAACAATATCAACCCTCACTAAACTCTCAGCTTTACTCGTAACAATCTTTGGCCTTCTATATGCCTTAGAACTAGCCTCCCAAACCTCAACATTAATCGCACCAAAACACAACAAAGTAAATAACTTCTCGAACCAGCTCGGGTTTTTCAACACAATCATACACCGAACTCAGCCTAACGCCCTCCTGACCCAAGGACAAAACCTAGCTGCACACCTAAACGACCTACTGTGGTATGAAAAAATTGGGCCAAAAATAACAACGACAGTCAACATTCCAATAATTGATAATGTCTCAACCGCTAATAAAGGCCTAATTAAAGCGTACCTCACCATCTTCATTCTATTCACCACCTCCCTCCTCATCTCAATTATTCCCTAACGACCCGAAGACCCCCACGCATTAATCCTCGCGATAACTCTAACGCAACAAACAAAGCTAACAACAACCCCCAACCTGACACCAACAAGCACCAACCACCCCAAGAATATAAAAGAGAAACCCCACTAAAGTCGACACGAACCAAAAATAACCCCACAGAGTCAACACCCCCCACACCAAACCCCTCACCCACTGCCATTCCACCAAACACCACCCACAACACCACAACCAGCACAATATAGCCAATAAAGTACAACCCGACAGACCAACTACCTAATGTTTCCGGATATGGGTCTGCTGCTAAAGCAACAGAGTACGCAAACACCACCAACATCCCCCCCAAATAAATTAAAAACAACACTAAAGAAATAAAAGAATTACCAAATCAAACTAAAACACCGCACCCCACAGCAGCAGCAACAACCAACCCTGCCGCCCCATAATAAGGGGACGGATTAGACGCCACAGCAACCAACCCACCCAGTAAGCAAAAAGACAGTAAGAAAACAAGGTATACCATAATTTTTGCCCAGACTTTAAACCAGGACCTGTGATACGAAAAACCACCGTTGTTTTCAACTACAAAAACTAATGACACACAATCTACGAAAAACACACCCAATTCTAAAAATTGTTAACCACACATTCATTGACCTACCCACCCCCTCAAATATTTCAGCCTGATGAAATTTTGGTTCATTACTAGGGGTCTGCCTTATCGCACAAGTAGTAACAGGCCTATTCTTAGCTATACACTATACAGCAGACATTTCCTCCGCCTTCTCATCAGTCGCTCATATCTGCCGAGACGTACAATACGGCTGGCTTATCCGAAATCTCCATGCCAACGGAGCATCTATATTCTTCATTTGCATCTATCTCCACATCGGCCGAGGCCTATATTACGGCTCATATATGTACAAAGAAACCTGAAACATCGGGGTGGTCCTCCTACTTTTAGTAATGGCAACAGCATTCGTAGGCTATGTTTTACCATGAGGACAAATATCCTTTTGAGGCGCAACTGTAATTACTAACCTATTATCAGCAATTCCATACATTGGCACAAACCTTGTCGAATGAATCTGAGGCGGGTTCTCCGTAGATAACGCAACTCTCACCCGATTTTTCACATTTCACTTCCTACTACCCTTCGCCATCATGGGGGTCTCAATAGTTCATCTCTTATTCCTCCACGAAACAGGATCAAATAACCCAACCGGACTAAACTCAAACACGGATAAAATCCCATTCCACCCCTACTACACATACAAAGACCTCTTAGGGTTCACCATTATACTTCTTGTCCTCCTACTCCTTGCCCTATTCACACCAAATCTTTTAGGGGACCCAGAAAACTTCACCCCAGCAAACCCCCTAGTAACTCCCCCTCACATCAAACCAGAGTGATACTTCTTATTCGCATACGCCATTCTTCGCTCAATCCCAAACAAACTTGGAGGCGTCCTAGCCCTATTATTTTCAATCTTAGTTCTACTAGTAATTCCGCTACTGCACGCATCAAAACAGCGTAGCTACATCTTCCGCCCAATCTCACAAATTATATTTTGAACACTAATCTCAAATATTATTATCTTAACATGAATCGGGGGAGAACCAGTAGAACATCCATTCATCATCATCGGCCAGGTCGCCTCAACCCTATACTTCCTACTTTTCCTCATTCTAATGCCAACAACAGCAAAACTCGAAAACCTGGTACTAAAATGGTAAGACTCTAGCCTTGGTAGCTTAATCAACAAAGCACTGGTCTTGTAAGCCAAAGATGAGAATTAAAATCCTCCCAAGACATCAGAAGAGAGGGAAACAAACCCCCATCACTAGCCCCCAAAACTAGTATCTTTATTAAACTATCCTCTGCCACCAAGTGCAACATTTTTACCCAAGAAAACCCCTAAATTCCCCCGACCCCACAACCAGTGTATTTACAAACACCCCCTGCCACCAAGTGCAACATTTTTACCCAAGAAAACCTCTAAATTCCCCCGACCCCACAACCAGTGTATTTACAAACACCCCCTGCCACCAAGTGCGACATTTTTACCCAAGAAAACCTCTAAATCTCCCCGACCCCACAACCAGTGTATTTACAAACACCCCCTGCCGCCAAGTGCGACATTTTTACCCAAGAAAACCTCTAAATTCCCCCGACCCCACAACCAGTGTATTTACAAACACCCCCTGCCGCCAAGTGCGGCATTTTTACCCAACACAACACCTCATTCAAGATAACCTCTAAATTCCCCCGACCCCACAACTAGGAGTCTTCGCCTTAAAAATTTCTCAAAAATATTACTGCCCCGCGGGGCAGTAATATTATGTACGTTACTCACTATGTATATCGTGCATTTATTTGCTTGCCCCATGCATATCATAAAAGACAAATTATTAAGAATTTTACATAATACATACTATGCTTTATTGGACATTTCACCTACTTTCCACAAGCATATCATAACAAACGAATTCCTTTTAATATCGCATAATACATATCTTGTGTAATTGTACATAGACCTCAATTCTCCCATGCATATCACAACAACATCACACTCTAATATTACATGATACACAACATGAGAAATCTATCTACCAATGCTGCTCTCTTGCTTTACCGATATCCATTATAACCCCACATCCCCGAGAAACCACCATCCGACTGAATGACGGGTACTACCGCGACCAGCGTCAGGCGCTAAACAAGAACGTGGCTATTCTCACTTTTTCCAAGGCCTCTGGTTCCTTTTTCAGGGACTCCCTACGGCTCCATCTCATTCCTCACTTTTTCCAAGACCTCTGGTTGGCCCATCGAATACACTCTGCCGAGTAAACCAACATCATCTGATCCTCAAAACATCTGGTACTTTTTTAATTTTTTTTTAATCTTGAACTCTGATGACCCGACTTCCAAAGGAGTTTTGGAAGGTCTGGCCGCCTGACGATTTCTTTCCAACTTGAACTAAAATTGCCGCGACAAACGTCCCCACCCGGCAGTACGTGATTTCTTTTAATGCTTGTTAGACATAATAACGAAGAAATAACGAACAAACAAAAATCCAACAAAAAACCTCCCGACTTCCTCGACGTAACACATACACACACAAACACTAAAACTTGTCATTCATATGTCCGTATATCCCTACACCCACACACACACATTTACACACATATATACACGTAAATATACACGTATATATACACACACATACCCGTAACCCGCCTACGTCAAAACATATACGCATCTACACACGCATATATATACGCATACACATACACATACACCCGTAACCCACCTACGTCAAAACATATACGCATCTACACACGCATATATATACGCATACACATACACATATGCCCGTAACACGCCTACGTCAAAACACACACACACACACACACACCTACACATTCCTACATATATACATTTTTTTACGGCAAACCCCCCTACCCCCCGTAACCAGTAATCCTTCGCTTAGTCAAATTTACTCTCGCCAAACCCCTAAAACGAGATTCAACTAAACTAAAATCTACCGGTAGTCCACGGCCTATCACACGTTCTACAGATTGTAAACGCAACCATGAATTTATATATATATATATATATATATATACATTTTTTT